ATTTAATAGCCTTTCAATTCAATCTCTATATCTAAATAATTCGAATATAGTAATTTTGTTTGTTTTAATTTTTTTGGAGAGATGGCTGAGTGGGCTAAAGCGGCGGATTGCTAATCCGTTGTACGAGTTATGCGTACCGGGGGTTCGAATCCCTCTCTTTCCCGTTTTGTTAATGAATTGATATTATCTTTTTATTTACAATTTAACGTGTAAAAAATAAGGTATTTTTTATTCTTCACGGCCAGGATTACGTACTGGATCATTAGACAAAAATCCGAAGATGAAGAGAGAAACAAAGAATATCACTACTGTGTAAACAAACAGTTTAAGAGTAAGCATTACCCAATCTCCATGATTGTTTTTTTTGTAAAAAAAAAGAAGGGGGGGGGGGAATATATTCTCCTTTTTTATATCACATATATTTGTTTGATACTATGAAATAAAGCGATGTTTCTAGAAATAAAAAATAAAATGATCTGAAATTAACTTGTAATGTAATCAAAATAAATAATAATCGTTTCTTAATATTAAATATATATAATCTATATAATCAATAATACATAGGGTCTGTTATTGGAAAAAGGTCCCCAGAACGGAGTTCTCGTGGATAGACACGAATTTCAATGTTTGAATCTAGGATTTATATTGTAAGACTTATCTGATCTTATCAATTGTGATCATTTTTTGTAATTATGAAATTAAAGACCTCATCGAAAACTTAGAGCGGCTTGCCAAACAAATGCTAGGAGAAAAAAGAATACAGGTATGACTGGCATAACATCTACGATTGGATTTAAAAAAGCGTAGGCCTCGGGCAATTTTGAAAAGAAAAAAAGACTCGAATAAAGAGTAAAATTAAGACAGATCAAACTAAAGATATTAAATGTAACAACCATTTTTTTTTGCATGAAGATAATTGCATTTTGATTGGGTAAATCTACCAAAATAATTATTTTGGTAGATTTACCCAATCAAATCAAAAAAACTTCTATTATCAAAGGCTAAGAGAATAGAAGAAATTATACTTTCACATAATATTTTAATTCAATTATATGTAATGATCAATGAATTGGGTTTTATTCTATATTTAGAGTTGACCAGAATTGATAAGTAATCAAGACCAATAGTAGTTTGATTAGTGTTGAATAGAAATCGAATTGGGGCGTAGTCAAGTGGTAAGGCAACGGGTTTTGGTCCCGCTATTCGGAGGTTCGAGCCCTTCCGTCCCAGAACATACCTGTTTTATCAGAATAAACGTTTTTTTGAACGAATCCTAATTAATATTATTTGCGATTTCATATCCATAATATAATGTATATACGTGTGTATGTGTAAAAAGATTGATAAACCCCTTTCTTTTTTTTACAAAATCAAAAGAGCGATTTCGTTTAAAAAATAAAAGATTTAGAATCATCTTGTTATCATAGAATGTAATATAAACCGATTGGGTGGAAAAACAGAGGATCGAGTCCGTTTATCACGAGGTATCTATCTTTTTCTTATCTATCTATTTTAGTATAATATTAAGAATTATGAATAATAAGAAAACACAAACACTTTAGTGGTTTGAACTGTATCGCACTATAGTATTATTTCGTTTAGTATTATTTGATAACCCCAATTTGACTTTGGTTCAAATAAACTTTCACATAAAAATGGAAGAATTAAAAAAAAAATTAGACCGAGAGCGAATTCGGAAACAGGACTTTTCTTTTTTATATCCACTTTTTTTCCAGGAGTATATTTATGCACTTACTAAGAATCGTAGTTTCAATCGATCAAGTTTGTTCGAAAATGTAGGTTATGACAAAAAGGTTAGGTTACTAATTGTGAAACGCTTAATTACTCGAATGTATCATCAGAATTATTTTCTTATTTCTACTTATGATTATAACCAAAATTATTTTTTTGGGCACAACAAACTTTTTTTTCAAATCATATCGAGTAAGTTAGCAGTTATTGTAGAAATTAAACTTTTCCTAGGCGTAGTATCTTCTCTTGAAGATAATAAAATAGACGAATCTAAAAATTTACGATCAATTCATTCCATATTTCCCTTTTTAGAAGATAAATTATCCCGTTTAAATTATGTGTCAAAGATACTAATACCTTATCCTGTTCATCTTGAAATATTGGTTTTAATTCTTCGTTGTTGGGTGAAAGATGCTTCTTCTTTACATTTGTTACGATTCGTTTTCCACGAGAATCGTAATTGGAACCTTTTATTTTTTCAAAATAAATATATTTCCAACCTTTCAAAAAGAAATCAGAGATTCTTTTTATTCTTATATAATTCTCATGTCTGTGAATACGAATCTATTTTTGTTTTTTTACGTAACCAATCCTATCATTTACAATCAACATTTTTTGGAACTTTTTTTGAGCGAACTATTTTCTATGGAAAAATAAAAAAAGAGTATCTTGTCAATGTCTTTACTAAAGATTTTCAAGCCATATCATGTATGTTCAAAGATATTTTTTTGCATTATGTTAGGTATCA